CCCGGGAGTCGATGACTATTCATAGCTATTACCTTGACACCAAAGAAGAGTTCAGCCCAATGCTTTATTTCTGTCCTAGTTGGTCCTGATTCGACATTAGAAGTATATTGATTTTGACTTAATAACCGGATACTTTTTTCTGTAAATATTGCATATTTGATTCTATCCATAAATCGATTTTCTTCCCTATGGGTTCTAGTTTAAATAAGAATGCTAGTTCCTACGTTTCCTATATTATGTATTATGATATGAACACACCAATTAATTACTTATATAAACCAATTAATTACTTATATAAATATAAACCAATTAATTACTTATATAAATATAAACCAATTAATTACTTATATAAATATAAACCAATTAATTACTTATATAAATATAAACCAATTAATTACTTATATAAACCAATTAATTACTTATATAAACCAATTAATTACTTATATAAATATAAACCAATTAATTACTTATATAAACCAATTAATTACTTATATAAGGATAATGAGATTCCATTGATACAGAGCCAATTCCAATAGACTTATACTTATTGGAGGTCCCATTGGTGTGCATCCAGTAGGAATTGAACCTACGAATTCGCCAATTATGAGTTGGGTGCTTTAACCGTTCAGCCATGGATGCTTAACAGGGATTCTCTGGTGATGGTGAATAACCAAATTGCAATTGAAATGAAATCTTTAAGGATAAATCAATGCAATTTATATTTTTAAAAAAAAAAGGAGGTAATAAATGCTCGGGCGCCCATTGAAATTTTGGATTTATGAATTGAGAGAGATATTGAGAGAAATCAAGAATTCTCACCATTTCTTAGTAGATTCATGGATCCAATACAATTCAGTGAGATCTTTCATTCACATTTTTTTTTACCAAGAACGTTTTATAAAACTCTTTGACCCAAAAATTTGGAGTATCCTACTTTCACGCAATTCACAGGGTTCAATAATCAATCGATATTTCACGATCAAGGGTTTCACGATCAAGGGTGTAGTACTCTTTGTACTAGCGGTCCTTATATATCGTATGAACGGCCGAAATATGGTCGAAAGAAAAAATCTCTATTTGATAGGGCTTCTTCCTATACCTATGAATTCCACTGGACCCAGAAATGATACATTGGAAGAATCCTTTTGGTCTTCCAATATCAATAGGCTGATTGTTTCGCTCCTCTATCTTCCAAAAGGAAAAAAGATCTCTGAGAGTTCTTTCCTGGATCCGAAAGAGAGGGTTCTTCCAATAACTAAAAAGTGTATCATGCCTGAATCGAACTGGGGTTCGCGGTGGTGGAGGAACTGGATGGGAAAAAAGAGGGATTCTAGTTGTAAGATATCTAATGAAACCGTCGCTGGAATTGAGATCTCATTCAAAGAGAAAGATAAAGAGATCAACGATCTGGAGTTTCTCTTTGTATATTATATGGATGATCCGATCCGCAAGGACCATGATTGGGAATTGTTTGATCGTCTTTCTCTGAGGAAGAGGCGAAACATAATCAACTTGAATTCGGGACAGCTATTCGAAATCTTAGTGAAACACTGGATTTGTTATCTCATGTCTGCTTTTTGTGAAAAAATACCAATTGAAATGGAGGGTTTCTTCAAACAACAAGGGGCTGGGTCAACTATTCAATCAAATGATATTGAGCATGTTTCCCATCTCTTCTCGAGAAACAAGTGGGCTATTTCTTTGCAAAGTTGTGCTCAATTTCATATGTGGCAATTCCGCCAAGATCTCTTCGTTAGTTGGGGGAAGAATCCGCACGAATCGGATTTTTTGAGGAAGGTATCGAGAGAGAATTTGATTTGGTTAGACAATTTCCCGAAATGCTTTTCTGGATATTCCTCAATGTCTCGGCTATTCACGGAACGTGAGAAGCAGATGAATAATCATCTGCTTCCGGAAGAAATCGAAGAACTTCTTGGGAATCCTACAAGATCCTCTTTTTTCTCTGACAGATGGTCAGAACTTCATCTGGGTTCAAATCCTACTGAGAGGTCCACTAGAGATCATAAATTGTTGAAGAAAC